TTACTTTCTCTCGAACCATAGTATATTATTTGATCAAATCATTGAATTATTTATTTCTCTTGAAATTTCTTCAATGTTTATTTTTACACACGTCTTTTTTTAGGAGGCCTACAGCCATTATGTGGCATAGGAGTTACATCCCGTATGAAACTTAATAGTATACCACTTCTACGAATAGCTCTTAATGCCGCATCTCTTCCGAGACCCGGGCCTTTTATCATAACTTCTGCTCGTTGCATACCTTGATCCACTACTGTCCGAATAGCATTTCCTGCTGCGGTTTGAGCGGCAAATGGTGTACCCCTTCTTGTACCCTTGAATCCACAAGCCCCGGCAGAGGACCAAGAAATTACTCGACCCCGTACATCTGTAACAGTCACAATGGTATTGTTGAAACTTGCTTGAACATGAATAACTCCCTTGGGAATTCTACGTGTATTCTTACGTGAACCAATACGTCTATTTCTACGCGAACCAATTTTTGGTATAGGTTTTGCCATATTTTATCATCTCATAAATATAAGTCAGAGATATATGGATATATCCATTTCATGTCAAAACGGATCCTTATTCATGTCAAAACAGATCCTTATTCTTTGTTTTTTTTTTTTTTTTTACTTATTTTATTTATTTATTTGTACATCTGTACATCGGGTCCTTTAGATTTCGAGAGTCTTTTTGTTTTAGAAAGATTATCCTTGTCTTTGTTTATGTCTCGGGTTAGAACAAATTACTATAATTCGTCCCCGCCTACGGATCAATCGACATTTTTCACAAATTTTACGAACGGAGGCCCTTATTTTCATATTTGTCATTCCTTTTTTTAATACCGAATCTACTTAATTGGAAGAAAATAAGTTTCTTGAAATTTTTAATTTCGAATTGTATCCTCACGAAAGAATGTTGAAATTGAAAAAACCGCCTAATCATTCAAGTCTTTGCTTTGGAGTCTCTAAATTATACGCCCTTTGGTTGAATCATAAGGACTTACCTCAATTTTTAGTCTATTTCCTGGTAGTATACGTATAAAACTACATGAAATCCTTTACGAAACAAAAACCAGAAAAATTTTTTTGTTATCTAAACGAATCCGGAAGATACATACCATCGGTAAGTTGTTCAGTAATTAAACCCTCATGAATCCATTTTTGTTGTTTCATTCCAGGTAAAACCGCTTTGAAGTATCAACTAATGTAAGAGGGATAATATTATAAACTTGTCCTTTCTCTTTTTTCACAAATATGACCGTGTCGGCTATTAGAAAGATTACCATATATAACACAAAACTTCTCCGCCGATTCCTTCTAGTCGAGCCTTTCGGTCTGTCATTATACCTCGAGAAGTAGAAAGAATTACAACCCCCATTCCGCCTAAAATTCTAGGAATTCGTTGATAGTTAGAATATATTCGTAGACCGGGTCGACTGATCCGTTTTAAATTTAAAACAGTTCTATATGGTCCTTTCCTATTTCTTCTATGTCGTAGGGTTAAAACCAAAAAATATTTATTGCTTTCTTGATGTTTTCTCACGTTTTCAATAAAACCTTCTTGTAAAAGGATTTTAACAATATTTTCAGTGATGTTAGTAGATGGTATTCGAACTGTTCTTTTTTTATTCATGTCAGCATTTCGTATAGAGGTTATTATGTCAGCAATAGTGTCTTTACTCATGATAAACTAAGATTTTTGTTTCCCCCGAATTTTGATATAATCAACATGCTCTTTTTCTTTTTTTCTGAATTTTTTAATATTTATGAATTCTTTTTTTTTTTTTATATTTATGAATTATTAAAGATATATACGTGATAGATAAACAATTTACTAATAAATTAAATAAATTTAATCAATTTCATTCAAATACTATATTAAGGTCTTCCCCTATAATACTTCAGGTGCTAATGAAACTATTTTAGTGAAATTTAACTGTCTTAATTCCCGGGCGATCGCGCCGAAAATTCGGGTTCCTTTTGGATTTCCTTCTTGATCAATAACAACCGCAGCGTTGTCATCATATCGTATTATCATACCGTTGTCGCGTTTGAGTTCTTTACAAGTACGTACAATGACAGCTCGGACCACTTCTGATCTTTCTAGAGGTGTATTTGGTACTGCTTCCTTGATTACAGCAACAATAATGTCACCAATATGAGCATATCGTCGATTACTAGCTCCTATGATTCGAATACACATCAATTCTCGGGCCCCGCTGTTATCCGCTACATTCAAATGGGTTTGAGGTTGAATCATATCATTTTTTTATCGGTTTTTTCTTTTTCAATGCAAAGGTATAAATAAAAAAAAAAAAGAAATATTATTTGTTCAAAACAAAAAAAGAAACCTGCAATTGTTTTTTTTTCATCCCAAAAACCCCTTTCGTTTGTTTCTACATTCCTATCCAGAAAGAATGAATTGAGTTCGTATAGGCATTTTAGATGCCGCTATTGAAATAGCCCTTCTAGCTATATTTTCTGCTACTCCGCTCATTTCATAAAGTATTCTACCGGGTTTAACGACAGCTACCCAATATTCGGGAGATCCTTTCCCCGAACCCATACGTGTTTCTGTAGGTCTTACTGTAACAGGTTTGTCTGGAAATATGCGTACCCATATTTTTCCACCGCGGCGTGCATTTCGTGTCATTGCTCGCCGCCCTGCTTCTATTTGTCTAGATGTGATCCAAGCGGGTTCAAGCGCTTGAAGAGCATATCTACCGAAGCAAATACGATTACCTCGATAAGATATTCCTTTCATTCTTCCTCTGTGTTGTTTACGGAATCTGGTTCTTTTGGGGTTATAGTTGATGGTTGTTTAGCAATTCCATCCATCTCTACTACAGAACCGGACACGAGAGTTTCTTCTCATCCAGCTCCTCGCGAATTAAACAATTTAAAATAATTAAACAAAAAAAAAATACACGGTTAATAATATATGGAATCGTGGGATTCTTTGAAATTTGATCTAATCGATTAGAAATTAGAAATTTTTTGTGTTTTAATATATAATTTAACACGTATTCTATTTATAGATAATGTCGTTTTGGTAGAACGCTATAATGAATCTTTATTTTGTTTTTCCTTTTATTTCGAATCGACTAAAATTTAGAAATAAAAAAAATTCGCGGGCGAATATTTACTCTTTCAACATTCAGTTGTAAGATTAGTCTATGACATGACCTCTCAGAATAAATGAATAGGTTTCTGGTTCGTTCCGCCATCCTACTCAATGAATCATTAGGATTCGTTTTCAATAGAATCTTATGCATTCACAGGTTCTGTCGTTCCCACCACTTCTCGATTAATGATTAGGTCTGAATTTTACAACGGAGCCTCCAATTAAATTTATTCTTGAGTCAACCTTCTCAGTCTTTATTGGCTCGGGGCTCTTGATTTTGTGTTCTATGCACGGATTTGTCTAATTATGGATCAATCAGTATTGATGCTTTATTACATTCCCTTTATATGAGATGACTCATAGACCTTACATATTGGAATTCTATATCATTAATATTCTTTTTCTATCTTTCTCTCACCCTTCCATTTATCTGTATACTTTATATTGCTTTACAACCCATAATCAGATTTTTTTTGTTTGTTTATGTAAAAAAGATTTCAGTTGCTACAATGATATGACTTATATATCATATCTTGACTGGTTCTTTCTATCCAGATAACACGAAGTGATGAGTTGGTTATTAGTTCTATAGTTATCAGTTTGTACTATGGGCTGTCCATTTTTTTGAATCCCAACCCTAAAAAAACCAACGAGTCACACACTAAGCATAGCAATTATATCAAATGATTAATCGAATTTTTATTCAACCTTATAGAATTGTTCTTTTTTTTTTTTTTTATTATTTACCAGAAAAAGAATGAAAGAGTTTGCCATTTTTTGTTTTTTGTTTTATCACCAGATAGAACTAAATAGAAGTCAAGTAAGTTCTTATTATTCCTCGTCTACAAATATCCAAATTTTGATGCCTAATACCCCATAGATAGTTCGAACTGCATAGGAACAATAATCAATTTTAGCTCGAATGGTTTGTAGAGGAACTCTACCTTCTCGGATCCATTCAACACGTGCAATTTCTTTTCCGTCGATACGCCCTGCAATTTGTACTTGAATCCCTTTTGTACCTGCCTGTTCAGTTAATTCAATAGCTTTTTTCATTGCTTTGCGAAATGAAACTCTATTCTTTAATTGTCCGGCTATAAATTCTGCAAGAATATTGGGGTGCCCATAAGGATTTGCAATTCTTGTAATAGCAATGTTGAGTTTTCGGTTTACACAATTGAGTTCTTTTTGTACATGCGTCTGTAATTCTTCGATTCTTCGAGTCCTGTCTTCTATTAATAACTTGGGGAATCCCATATAGATTATGACCTGAATCAAATCAATTCTTTTTTGAATCTCTATACGTGCAATTCCCTCTACATTAGAGGATATTTTCATATTATTTTGCACATAATTTTTGATACAATCTCGTATTTTTTGATCTTCTTGTAGATCCTTTGAATAATTTTTTGGTTGTGCAAACCAAAGAGAATGATGACCTTGGGTTGCACCAAGTCTGAAACCAAGTGGATTTATTTTTTGTCCCATAATCCCCCACTACTATATATATCGTGAAACTTGACATCTGTTTGTATTTTTTTTTTATTCATTCGATTTTTTTTAAGCATAACATAATATAGCGTATTTGTATTTTTTATAATATAAAATATTCTTCCTTTAAGTATTCCTCAGCTCTAATTTATAGAATTTCCTTTTATCTATTTCTTCCTCTTCATCTAAAGATATATCTTTCAATACAATAGTTATATGACAAGTGGATCTTTTTATAGGATAACCCCGTCCTCGAGCCCGGGGCTTTAATTTTTTCACAGTTGTGCCCTCGTTGACTTCGGCTTTACTAATGATTAAACTTGTTTCGTTCAAACCCTTATTGTGATTAGCATTTGCTGCTGCAGAATAAACCAATTTTAAAATGGCATAACATGCTC